CTATTAATAGATAGGAACACATTCCAACCAATTCCCAAAAAATATAAATTTGTATCAAATTCGAACTAGTAACTAATCCCAACATCGAAGTACTGAAAAAACTCATATAAGCAAAAAATCTCAAGTATCCTTGATCGTGAGCCATATAATTATCACTATAAATAAGAACCATAATTCCAACAGTAGTGATTAACATTGACATAATAGAAGTAAGTGGATCGATCAAGTAGCCAAATTCTAAAGAAAAATCATTATCGAGGGTCCAAGACCATACATATTGATAGATAGAACTGCTTTTTATTTGCTGAATAGACAGATTAGTTGAAAAAATCATGATTATACTTAACAATAAAATACTCGAAAAAGCCCACATACGACGGAGATTTTTTGTTGCTGTCGGAAAAAGAAGAAGTCCCACTCCTATTAACATAGGAACTGGAAGTGGAAGGAAAGGTATGATCCACGCATATTGATATGTCTGTTCCATAAAAAAAGTTTTTTAATTCTTAATTAATATTAATTGTTTCCGATTCACCGGATCTTACCTCTTTTTGATTTGAAAGGAGTCAATAAAAAAATAAAGATATGCACTAACTTAAATAGAAATAGAATTTTTGAATTTTTATTTCTTTTTATACTTATTCTTTATAAGTTTCTGCTAAATACTTCAAATATTCAAATCAAGAAGTTACAATTGGTCAAATCATATGAAAAAAGCAGATTAATTACTAGTCTCCTTCGAACTTTCAAATTCAAGTTAAATTAGGCATATTTTTCGCGAATTTGACAAKTTAMTAAAAAAAAAAAAGAATATTCTTTTTTTTTTTAGTAATAAAAATAGTTTATGCAATTTTCCCATATCTTTCACGCATCTTATGTATTCTTTTTGATTTTAGAATCAAAAATATTATCTAGAAAAGAAATACATAATGAATTGGCAAAGCGCAAATTTCTTTTGAACAATAGATGTCTTTCACATCCAGCTATACCAATGAGTAATCTCTTAATTTTTATTTAAATGGCAGTTCCAAAAAAACGTACTTCTGCATCAAAAAAGCGTATTCGTAAAAATTTTTGGAAAAGGAAGGGGTATTGGGCAGCGTTAAAAGCGTTTTCCTTAGGGAAATCTATTTCTACCGGGAATTCCAAAAGTTTTTTTGTGCAACAAACAAATAAAATAAGTAATAAAACATAACATGTTACAATAATCTGAATCGGCTTGACTCAAAAATTGACTCATTTCATTTCGAAAATAAAATTCCCGCTTTCCATTCCCTGTTGAGTTAATCAATAGGAAATGGAATTTGTTTCGCTCTTAGAATTAGAATAAGGATTTTTCTCTTTACCGTACTGAATTCAAAAAAAAAAAAAGAATCCTTTTTTTTGACAAAAAAACATAAGATACGTAATTGTCTTTTTAGTATATTTTCTCATTTCCAAGGTGGGGAGTATTATTTTCCCCATCAGCCTGTTTCTTACAATAATATAAGCAATAATATAACTTTTTTCTCTAGATCCACGTTTTCTCTATAGAAAGGCGAGTCAAAAATCAAAATCATTGAAACTAATTGATTAAAATTCTAAACCTTTTTGTGCAACTTTCTTCTTTTTGGATTTTCTATGAATTCCTATATAGACTCCCATATATTTATTGCCATCAATCCACTCAAAAACACTTAACAAGTTTTTTTGGATAAATATGTGTCAATTTTTACTGATCCAAAATTTTTTTGTTCATTGATAAAATGGATTTTTTGGTTTCGATGTTTGAAATCAAATAAATCAAAAACAGTTCATTAAAACAAAACAAAAATGTTTTTTTTGGGGGGGGGTTCTATCCCTTAATTCATAGTTGGACTATCTAGTTTTCCAAGAGTTCAAGTCGAGGAGAGTCTAAAATACACACTAAAACTAAAACCCTAAATTCAAATAATGAACCTTCAAATACCTATTTGAACTTTGAACGAATTTTTATTCATCAATTTGAATCTTTCCTAAAAAATATTGCAACAATTTAATTCTTAAATCTAGACGATTGCTTATTCATAGGGTATTATGAATTCAAGACAAGCCGCTATGGTGAAATTGGTAGACACGCTGCTCTTAGGAAGCAGTGCTAGAGCATCTCGGTTCGAGTCCGAGTGGCGGCATGTCATCTCCTAAAAAAAGTAAATAGATCCTATAATGAATTCAATTTCCGATTTCCTTTTTATAATTATGGGACTCCTTAAAAAAATTTATGATATTTTCAACTTTAGAGCATATATTAACTCATATTTCTTTTTCGATTGTTTCAATTGTAATTACAATTCATTTCATAACTTTTTTAGTCGATGAAATCGTAAAACTATATGATTCATCCGAAAAGGGGATGATAATGACTTTTTCCTGTATAACAGGATTATTAGTTACTCGTTGGGTTTATTCAGGACATTTTCCACTAAGTGATTTATATGAATCATTAATCTTCCTTTCATGGAGTTTTTCCCTGATTCATATA